CCAAATCGAATTGTTTGGGATTCGGAAGTGAAAGAAATCGTTTTATCTACAAATAGTGGACAAATTGGCGTATTACCCAATCATGCGCCTGTTGCTACAGCTATAGATATTGGTATTTTGAGAATACGCCTTAAGGACCAATGGTTAACGATGGCTCTGATGGGCGGTTTTGCTAGAATAGGCAATAATGAGGTCACTGTATTAGTAAATGATGCGGAGAAGGGTAGTGACATTGATCCACAAGAAGCTCAGCAAACTCTTGAAATAGCGGAAGCTAACTTGAGTAAAGCTGAAGGCAAGAGACAAACAATTGAGGCAAATCTGGCTCTCAGACGAGCTAGGACGCGAGTAGAGGCTATCAATGCAATGTCGTAATCAGTTGGTGTTTGGTGTGTCGAATAAGCAAAGCAAAATAAGGTGTATAAACAGAACTTCTGTTTATACACCTTATTTCGCTTCCGCCAATTCCGATGCAACGAAAAAAAAATTGCATTCTAAAAAGAAAGTAGGATGAAGATAAAAAATCAATAAATAGAGGGTGAGTAGAAAAACTTATTAGATATTGTTGAAGCTGGTATCTAATAAGTTCTACCTACTATTGGATTTGAACCAATGACTCCCGCCGTATGAAAGCAATACTCTAACCACTGAGTTAAGTAGGTCATTTAGCATCACAAGGAGAAACAAATGTGACCTATCACATCGATGGATTATAAATGGAATATTGTTTATAAGCAATACCAATCAAATGGATTAAGATTAAAGAGATAAAATATTTGGTCATGTAATATTCATCTTGACAAGAAATTATCTACATGATAAAATATGTATCAAAATAAGGGCTATAGCTCAGTTAGGTAGAGCACCTCGTTTACACGCGCGCCAATGTTTTTCAGAGGAGTCGATCATGTAATCAAAAGATTTGATCTTATTGAGAAATTGATGTCTTACTCTATGACTTTTAGGGAACAAAACAAGAGAAAAATAGCCTGACAAACGGTTTGGTTCGATTCGCGTCCCCGTTTAGGCGCGAATATAGAACCATTCATATGTAATATGTAATATGAGATATTGATAAGGTGAATACTCTGTTTATTCAATGCCAGGCATAATGAGTAGAAGGAACTCAAAAAAATTCTCTTTTCGTTATATCTTATGAGCTTTAAGGTGTATGAAGTTTCATATTTGATTCAATCAGAACGATGGAGACTCCATTTAACTTAAGTTGATCTAGGCCAGAAGCAGACCTAAGTCAGGATAATCCTTCTTTGAAAAACTTTGGTAGTGCTCCTGCATTCGAATTCACATAATAAATCAGAGCACATGGAACCATCTTTTTTTTGTCAAGAAAAAAATATGGTAGACTAACCGATATTTCTATCGATTAACGAAAGAGCCCAATGCAAAAAAAATGCATGTTGGGTCTTTGAAACAGTTCAAATCATTTTGATAATAATCAGTTTGATCTGTTTTACCGAGAAGGTCTACGGTTCGAGTCCGTATAGCCCTAATAAAAAAAGAAAAAAAATATTTCTTTTAGAATTCTATATTATTAAATTATTATTCTAATATTTTTTTTTATATTTATTAAAATTTAATATCTAAAATTCGAAATAATTTAGATAGAATAAAGAATATCCAATTCTAAACTAAACAATTAGAATTCTATTTGTATTGTAATTCCTTTTCTTTAATTCTTTCTTTATACTTTATAGAAACTTGGAAGTCGAAAATAAGAGTCTTATTTGTATAAGAATAATATAGACAAACCAATATTCTATCTATATCGAAATAAAATAGAATTTTATGGAATAATAGAAAAAAAAAATGGAATTCTAGTGGATAATCTTGAATCAAGACATATACCACAACAAACAAACGAAACAGGGCGATTCAATCAAAAAAAACTAATGTTTTGACTAAAAGGTTATGTTATAGATGACTTGACAATTAATTCCAATTCGAATCGACTAATATCAATCCGGTATATTTTCCACATTAATAGGAGTACTCTATGTTTCTTCTTTACGAATATGATATTTTCTGGACATTTCTAATAATATCAGGTGTTATTCCTATTTTGGCATTTCTAATTTCCGGAGTTTTAGCCCCGATTAGAAAAGGACCTGAAAAACTTTCTAGTTATGAATCGGGAATAGAACCAATGGGGGATGCTTGGTTACAATTTCGAATCTGTTATTATATGTTTGCTCTAGTTTTTGTTGTTTTTGATGTTGAAACAGTTTTTCTTTATCCATGGGCAATGAGTTTTGATGTATTGGGGGTATCCGTATTTATAGAAGCTTTCATTTTCGTGCTTATCCTAACTGTTGGTTTAATTTATGCATGGCGAAAAGGAGCATTGGAATGGTCTTAGTTCTTGAATATTCATCAGACAATAAATCAAAAAATAACATTGAGACAGTTATGAATTCCATTATTGAGTTTCCCTTACTTGATCGAACAACCCCAAATTCAGTTATTTCAACTACTTCAAGTG